ATAGATATCTTAACATATAGATAATTTCTTGTCAAGATGGATATTTCCTAATCTCACATGATAACTCTTTGATCCGTTTACTGTTAACAGATTGGTATTGCTTAGAAATTATATTCTATCTATAATCCCCGAGGTGATGGGTCTTCTTTTGCGGTGATAAATTACCTACTTAACTCAGTGGTTAGAGTATTGCTTTCATACGGCAGGAGTCATTGGTTCAAATCCAATAGTAGGTAGAACTTATTAGATACCGGAGTCAATGCAATGGTATCTAATAAGTTTTTCTACCCATCCTCCTTTTTTCGTTGTATCAGATTAGACTTGATTGTCTTCAATTGGCAGAATCTAAATGTGGTGTATAAAAAAGAACTTCTAAAAAACTTCTTTTGATTATTTTGATGTATTGACTAGTAGGAAATAACATTGACAGCCTCTACTCGTGTCCTAGCTCGTCTGAGAGCTAGATTCGCTTCAATCACCTGTCTCTTACCCTCAGCTCTACTCAAGTTAGCTTCAGCTATTTTAAGAGTTTGTTGAGCTTCTTGCGGATCAATGTCAGTACTCATCTCCGCATCATTTCCTAAAATGGTGATCTCATTATTCCCTATTCTAGCAAAACCACCCATCAGAGCCACCGTTAACCATTGGTCGTTGAGGCGTATTCTCAAAAGACCTATATCTACAGCCGTGGCAATAGGGGCGTGGTTCGGTAATACACCAATTTGGCCACTATTTGTAGATAAAATGATTTCTTTCACTTCTGAATCCCAAATAATTCGATTAGGAGTCAGTACACAAAGATTTAAGGTCATTTCTTCAAATTGCTCTCCACTTCTAAGTTCATAGCTTTCGCGGTAGCTTCATCGATGTTACCCACCAAATAAAAAGCCTGCTCGGGCAGACCATCTAATTCTCCGGAAAGGATCAGTTGAAACCCCCTAATTGTTTCTGCAAGACCAACATATTTTCCTGGAGAACCAGTAAATACTTCTGCCACGAAGAAGGGTTGTGATAAGAAACGCTCAATTTTTCGTGCTCTTGCTACAGTTAAACGATCCTCCTCGGATAATTCGTCCAACCCAAGAATAGCTATAATGTCCTGAAGTTCTTTGTAACGTTGTGAAGTTTGCTTAACTCTTTGCGCAGTTTCATAATGTTCCTCGCCAACGATCCGAGGTTGTAACATAGTTGACGTTGAATCTAAAGGATCTACTGCTGGATAAATACCCTTGGCAGCTAATCCTCTTGATAGTACGGTAGTAGCATCTAAATGTGCAAATGTAGTGGCAGGAGCAGGGTCGGTCAAATCGTCCGCAGGTACATAAACTGCTTGGATCGAAGTTATAGATCCCTCTTTGGTAGAAGTAATTCTTTCTTGCAAAGAACCCATTTCTGTACTAAGGGTAGGTTGATAACCCACTGCAGAAGGCATTCTCCCTAATAATGCGGATACTTCTGATCCTGCTTGGACAAAACGAAAGATATTGTCGATGAATAGAAGCACATCTTGTTCATTAACATCCCGGAAATATTCTGCCATAGTTAGGGCAGTCAAACCAACTCTCATACGAGCTCCCGGCGGTTCATTCATTTGACCATAGACTAAAGCTACTTTTGATTCTGCAAGATTTTTTTCATTAATTACTCCGGATTCTTTCATTTCCATGTAAAGATCATTTCCTTCACGAGTACGCTCTCCTACTCCGCCAAATACGGATACGCCTCCATGAGCTTTGGCAATGTTGTTGATCAATTCCATGATGAGTACTGTTTTACCTACTCCAGCTCCCCCAAATAGTCCGATTTTTCCTCCACGGCGATAAGGAGCTAAAAGATCTACCACCTTAATACCTGTTTCAAAGATTGATAATTTCGTATCTAACTGTATAAAGGCAGGCGCAGATCTATGAATAGGAGATGTTGTGCGAGTATCTACAGGACCTAAATTATCAACAGGCTCTCCAAGAACGTTGAAGATTCGCCCGAGAGTAGCTCCGCCGACTGGAACACTTAGAGGAGCTCCCGTGTCAATCACTTCCATTCCTCTCATCAGCCCATCTGTAGCACTCATAGCTACAGCTCTAACTCGATTATTTCCTAATAATTGTTGTACCTCACAAGTCACATTAATTTGCTGACCGACAGTATCTCGACCCTTAACTACCAAAGCGTTATAAATATTAGGCATTTTGCCCGGGGGAAAAACGACATCCAGTACTGGGCCAATAATTTGAGCGATACGCCCTAGTTTTTTTTCTTCAAGTGTGGAAACCGCAGGGCTAGAAGTAGTAGGATTGATTCTCATAATTATAATAAAGTGAAATATGTCGAAATCCTTTTTGGAATAATACCAAATCGAAAATAAATGTCCGATAGCAAGTTGATCAGTTAATTCAATAAGAGATAAATGGGAGATAGCACTCGATTTAGTTGGTACCGCCCAACCGAATCCGATTCAATCGTTTACTCATTCAATGAGTAAATTTTCAAGTTCAGCCAA